GCACCCCTTGGGATCGATAAACCTTTTGAACCTTATTAACCAAAGAGATACGACTTTGCACTATAGTTAGCTCAGCACCAATCAGGAATGCCCAAGGAATTCCAAGAATTCTTGTTATACATTTGTTCCAAGTCTCAATCCTCTTTTCGAGATTCATCGATATTGAATCAATCGAACGCACTTCTAACACCTGTTCCACTTTTGGAAGACCTTGCGTTATATCACCAGATCTTGATTTTTCATATATAAATGTAACTAATGTATCTCCTTCGTAAAGGATTTCCCCATAATGTCCATGAACAGTTGCTCCTGGAGTAGCCAAATAAGGCTTAGCTGATCGTATTACCACAGAGTCAACTTGAAGAATTAGAACTTGACCCGATTTTAAATGCGGTCCTTTTTTGGCTATACATACATTTTCACAAAGAAACTGCCCAAGACTAACGATTGTAGATGTCTCTTCACAACAATTGTAATGCAGAAAATACCAATTCAAATTGAATGGATTCAAAATGATGTTACTGCAGGAATAGGGATTATAAATTTTACCTTTTTCATCCAGTAAATAATATTTAAGTATTTGAAAAATATGTTTTAAATTGTCAAGTTGCAAATAGTTAGTTACCAAGATTTGATTATGGGTTATTAAATCGGACAAGAAATCAAAATTATAAATTGGAAAGCCTGTTCCTAAGGGGCCCAACGGATTCCTAATTGGAATTAGGGGGTCCTCTTTGATTGATTCTTTTATCACATTGGGAGATTTTACATCGTTGAATGGGCCTGTTCGAGAACAATTGGATGATGACAAAATTATCAAAGATTGAGATTCCTTATTTCGATTCAATAACGTATGAATAGTTCCTTGATTTGGATTAAGGGATTCTTGAATCCTTGCCTTGGAATAGGAATAAATGGAAGAAAACGGATTGACATTAGCGCGATCTGATCCATTCTCAGAGATTAATCCTGAACCCGACAGATCATTTCTTTTTCCGGTATACAAAATAGGTGACTTCGCTAAGTCGATTCTTAGAAAATCTCTAATTAAACCATTTGTCCTTATTTCAACAAAGGAAGCACAGGCCTTTTCGATCTTTTTGTCTTGGTCCCAATTCAACACTAAACAAGTCCGAACTAATTGAATACTTGTGTCCCAAATTTCAAGAATTGGGTCGTAATAAAGGATATAGTTGACAACTCGAAGTTGTAGATTATCACTTTCTTGCAAGAGATCCGGTGGGAAAAGTCTTCCTAAATTTATACCATCCGTTTTTTTATATGGGACTACAGGTTGAACCAAAACAAAATATTTTTTTTCATACCTGGAAAGTTTCATTCGTTGGATATAGAGCCAATTTTTCAATTTTTTGTATTCTTTGGAATTTTGTTTTCCCCCTCCTGGTGGTATCAATCGGAATGCCTTGTTTGTCTTTCCAGGAAAATGGATATCTCCAGAAAAGATTATTAGTTTAATTTTTTCTGCTTTTTTCTTCACTCGGACCAATCCACCTACCCGACTTCTTCTATTTAAAGTGATTTGTGTATCTATCCCAATAATACTATTGTGCCGTACCATTATGGAACAAGATTCGGCCAAAATGTGGACTTCCACGGGAATAAAAAAAAACGGATTTACTTCCTTTTGGTATTTTGGCCAAAATACCTTGACTCCTCGATACTCAATCAACTCCTCTTCATTAACGATTGAATTCAGTTCTCTAGTCTCATATTTAGTAAGTCCCGAGCTCTTTCTTATATATCGAGGATCGTCCAAATAAGCAAGAATACTATTTCTACGGAGAATACCATTTCGGGGGATTTCAATTGAGATACCTGAAGAAGGTATTAATTGGTTCTCGCCCTCTTGAATCGATTCGAGTGGGATGATGACTCTATTTCTTCGCCTCTTTGCCAATAAATCCGAATTCCCCTCGAGAACGGCTGGATTTCTGAGATTACAACGACCGGTACATGTCATTCGATTAAGTTCTGAATAATCAGGAATCCTATCTCCTTTTTGATTTTTACCAGAAAAATACGAACTAAAAAATTTGTGTCTCACTTGATTATTAGTTACTGAGGGGTTAGAAATATATCTTCGCTTAACAGAAAGAGAATAAGCGTTCATTTGATCTTGATCCTTGTGGATCGAACAGGGGCCTGGACTGGATCTCCAGGGCTCCCCTAATAATATCCATAAATGACTTGTTTTTGGTAAGAGATGAATATTACCATATGTAAATTCAGGTGCATGGTACACATCGGTATTCCAGTGCATTTCGCCTTCTGAGTCAGAATAAATATGTTTTCGAACCTTCTCTTTCAAATTCAAAGTGGATGTTCTCGCGCGAATCTCAGCAATGACTTGTTCTGATTCTACATATTGATCGTTTTGAACTAAAAGAAAACTTTTGGGCGGAATACACACATTGTGTATAATATCTTCACTTTCAATAGTTACATACAAGTCTCTAGAACATAGAAAAGCAGGATGTCCATGACGTGTACGTGTCGGATGAACCAAATCCTCATTGAATTTTATTTTTCCATTAGAAGGGGCTCGGACATGTTCTGCAGTACCCCCTGTGAATACTCCGCCGGTATGAAAAGTTCTTAATGTTAATTGAGTACCTGGTTCTCCAATAGATTGACCTGCAATAATACCTACAGCTTCTCCCAATTCAACCAGGTCGTCGTGAGCTGGGCTTCGGCCATAGCATAGTTGACAAATCCAAGATGTACTCCTACAAGTAAAGGGGGTTCGAATAGAGATTGGTTGTGCTCTAAAAGTTATGAATCTATTAACAAGTCCAACCCCAATATCTTGATTTCTAGTAGCAATGCATCGCGAACCTATATATATATGATCCGCTAATACACGCCCAATTAATGTTTGGATAAAAATCCTGTCGGTCATCATTCCATTTCGAGGACTTACAGAAATACCTCGGACGGTGCCACAATCTGTTCGACGTACAACAATGTGTTGAACTACTTCAACAAGTCTGCGCGTGAGGTATCCTGCATCTGATGTTCGGATAGCGGTATCCACAACTCCTTTACGGGCTCCGTAGCAAGAAATAATATATTCTGTTAAAGAGAGTCCTTCGCGTAAATTGCTTTGAATGGGTAAATCAATCATTTGACCTTGGGGATCCGACATTAATCCTCTCATACCTACTAATTGATGTACCTGAGATGCATTTCCTCTGGCTCCCGAAAAAGACATTATATGGACTGGATTAAAAGGATCGGTCATCCGAAAATTAGGATTCATTTCTTGTCGCAAATATTCACTTGTGGCATACCAGATCTCGATCGATTGACGTAATTTTTCTACCGCGTGTACATTCCCATAATGATGGTGTTTTTCCAAAATAAAACTTTGTTGTTCAGCGTCTTGAACTAGCCATCTTTTAGAAGGTATTGTTAAAAGATCATCAATTCCTAATGAAATGGATGCGGCGGTAGCTTGTCGGAAACCCAGAGTCTTTACTTGATCCAGGATATGTGATGTATATCCTATTCCATAGTGATCAATAAATCGACTAATAAGTCGTTTCATGGCAGTTCCGTCTATCACTTTATTGTGAAAGACCTGAGTGGGCCGTTCTGCCATCAGTACCTCCATATTGCGCTGAGTAGAATTTGACAATGGGTTTGAGTCAGTGATTGGACAACTTCCTTTTCTAGATCTTGATTCACGTAGAAATTCCGCAATTTTATAGTCCTAGTTAACCCGGCGAGACTCGAATTCCCGCTGGTAGCATAGAATTACAACAGCCCTGCCAAAACCCCTGTATGGCTTCTTCTATTTCTCGATAAAGAGAAATATGCCCAAGAGTGGTTCGAATATATATATAAAGAATTTCTTTTTTTATACTTCTTACTATTAGATAGTGTCCATAAATCTCATAATAGGTCCCCAAAGATTCATAGTGAATTTCAATGGGAGTTTCTCTTGCAGCAATAACGCGTTGATCTAGTCGCCACCGCAGCCACAAAGGACTACCTAAATTGATTCGTTTTTGCCGAAAAGCTCCAATTGCATCATAGGCGTTACAAAAAAACGGTTCTTTTTTTTTTGTATACTTATAGTTATTATCTTCATTTTGATAGTTTCTACCATTACACGGATTATACCTATTTACACAAATACCCCGACGATTTCCACTCGTTAAGACATAGAGTCCACTAAGCATATCTTGAGTTGGTGCAGAAATGGGATCTCCAATAGTTGGAGACAAAAGATTCATATGAGAAAACATAAGTAAACGTGCCTCTGCTTGAGCCTCCAAAGATAAAGGCACATGAACAGCCATTTGATCCCCGTCAAAGTCCGCATTGAAGCCCTTACAAACTAATGGGTGTAAACAAATAGCGCGCCCTTCTACTAAAATGGGGAGGAATGCCTGTATGCCTAATCTATGCAGAGTAGGCGCTCTATTCAGCAATACAGGATGGTCATCCAGAATTTCTTGAAGTATTTCCCATACAATTGGTTTTTTTTTACGAATTTGACTCTTAGCAACTCCGATGTTCGAAGCAAGATGTTTTCTAATTAGGTCACGAATTACAAATGCCTGGAAAAGTTCTATTGCTATTTCGCGAGGCAATCCACATCGATGTAATGAAAGTGAAGGGCCCACGACAATCACTGACCGCCCTGAATAATCGACGCGTTTACCAAGCAGAGTCTCGCGAACTCTTCCTTCTTTGCCTTCAATTACATCTGAAAGCGACTTGTAAACTCTATTATGATCATCCCTCATTGGTTGTCCGCAGATTCCATTATCAAGAAGTGCATCCACTGCTTCTTGTAGCAATTTTTCCTGAGATATTATTAATTCTTCTGGCGTAGCTATACTTGTTGTTAATAGATCTGTAAGAGTATTATTCCGATAGATAATTCTTCTATAGATTTCATTAATATCCGAGGTCACCAGTTTATCCTCATCTATATGATAAATTGGTCTCAACTCAGGAGGAAGAACTGG